AATAAAGTGCCTGAGTAAAGGATTATTCTGATAGAATAAATTATATAAATTAACTATTTATCTTTATTATAAATTTTAGGCTTCTCCTAAATCTTAAAGAATCAAAATCTTTAGTGCAATCTGACACTTACTTATAATTAAAAATAAGCTAAACTCATAAGCTAATGAACTCATACTTCATATATAAAATTAATATTTTTTTTTAAATATTTATTTAAATTTCATTTTTATTAATCTACTAATTTTTAGAACAATATTTACTATTTCTTCAAATTCATGAATATCAATTTGAATAGGATTAGAGTTTAACCTAATAAGTATAATCCCACTTCTATCAAAATTTAACTTATTAAACTCAGAAAGAACTATAAAATATTTTATTGTACAAACAATTTCATCTGCTATGCTATTTATAACAATCATAATAATATTTTATTTTAAAACTATTATTAACCCTTTAATAATAATAATAAACTTAGTTATTTTAATAAAACTAGGGGCTGCTCCCCTTCACTTTTGATATATCCAAATCATTGAAGGAATATCATGAATAAACATCTTTATTTTATCCACATGACAAAAAATCGCCCCTATAATTTTAATTTCTTATAATTTCTACAACCAAATTTTAATCATTATTATTTTACTAAGAGCAATTATAGCCTCAATCAGAATTATCAATCAAACTTCAATTCGAAAATTAATAGGATATTCATCAATTAATCACTTAAGATGAATGCTTACCTGTATATTAATCAATGAAAACCTATGAAATTATTACTTTCTGGTTTACACTCTTTTATCTGCAAATATTATAATACTTTTTAATTATATAAATTTATCCCTTCTAAATCAAACATATATATTTAAAAACTTTTGATTAAATACGTTAAATTTAATAATTAATTTTCTATCTCTGGGGGGAATACCCCCATTTATTGGCTTCATGCCTAAGTGATTCTTAATTAATAATTTAATAGAAAATAAAAATTTTATGCTAAGAATCACTTTATTTATAATCTCCCTAATTAACTTATATATGTACATTAAAATAATAAACTCAATCATTTGCCTTAATATATTTAAACATAAATGAAATAATATATATAACAATAATAATATATATATGTATCTACTAAGATTCAACTCTATATTCATACTCATTTTTTGTTCTTTTATAATTTAAAATTTTAAGGTTTTAAGTTAACATCAAACTATTAATCTTCAAAATTAAAAATAAAATATAAATTTTTAAGCCTTAATATTTATTAAATAAATACACCTTTAAATTTGCAATTTAAAATCATAACTTGAATATAAAACTTAAATAGTAAAAAAATATAAATATTTATCTATAAATTTACAATTTATCACTTTATTAATTAAGCTATTTTACTATAAATAAATGATTATTTTCAACAAATCACAAAGACATTGGTACATTATATTTCATTTTCGGAATTTGATCAGGAATAATTGGAACTTCTCTAAGAATAATTATTCGACTAGAATTAAGAACTACTGGAACTTTTATTGGTAATGATCAAATTTATAACTCAATTGTAACAGCCCACGCATTTGTCATAATTTTCTTTATAGTTATACCTATTATAATTGGGGGGTTCGGAAACTGACTGGTTCCTCTGATATTGGGAGCCCCAGATATAGCATTCCCTCGAATAAATAATATAAGATTCTGACTACTCCCCCCTTCCTTAATTTTTTTAACTTCTTCTATATTTATAGATAATGGAGCAGGAACAGGATGAACAGTATACCCACCACTATCAGCAAATATTTCCCATAGAGGAAAAGCCGTCGATATCACAATTTTTTCACTCCATTTAGCCGGTATCTCATCTATTTTAGGAGCTATTAACTTTATTACCACAATTATAAATATACGACCATCCTCAATAACCCTCGAACAAATCCCCCTATTTGTTTGATCAGTAAAAATTACAGCCATTCTCCTACTACTATCTCTCCCTGTTCTAGCCGGAGCTATTACTATATTGTTAACCGATCGAAATATAAATACGTCATTCTTCGACCCTGCAGGAGGGGGAGACCCTATTTTATATCAACATTTATTTTGATTTTTCGGTCACCCAGAAGTTTATATTTTAATTCTTCCAGGATTCGGGATAGTATCTCATATTATTATTCAAGAAAGAGGAAAGAAGGAATCCTTCGGATCATTAGGAATAATTTATGCCATAATATCAATTGGACTCTTAGGCTTTATTGTTTGAGGACACCATATATTTACAGTAGGAATAGATATTGACACACGAGCATACTACACATCAATTACAATAATTATTGCAATTCCAACCGGAATTAAAGTATTTAGATGACTAGCCACATTATACGGGACACAAGTTACATTTAACCCCGCACTAAACTGAACGCTCGGATTTATTTTCCTCTTCACTATTGGAGGATTAACAGGAATTGTCCTATCTAATTCATCAATTGATATTACACTTCACGATACCTACTACGTAGTAGCCCATTTTCACTATGTATTATCTATAGGTGCAGTATTTGCAATCATAGCAGGGTTTACTCACTGATACCCCTTAATAACAGGACTATACCTCCCATCAACGAGATTACAAATCCAATTTTTCACTATATTCTTAGGAGTAAACTTAACATTCTTCCCACAACATTTCCTAGGTCTAAGAGGAATACCTCGACGATACTCAGATTACCCCGATATATTTTTAAGATGAAATATTGTATCCTCAATAGGATCTTTAATATCAATAGTTAGAATTATTATATTCATTATAATTATTTGAAACAGTATAATTAATAAACAATATGTTATATTTACAACCCACGCCAACTCATCAATTGAATGATACCAAAAATACCCCCCTCAAGAACATTCCTTTAATGAACTCCCTGTAATTTCTATATTCTAATATGGCAGAATAATTGCATTGAATTTAAGCCTCAACTATAAAGAATCCTTGATAATTCTTTTTTTAGAAATAAATACCTGATCAATACTATCCCTCCAAAATAGAGCTTCTCCTATAATAGAACATTTAATCTTCTTTCATGACAACACACTTTTAATAATCACCATTATTACAATCTTCGTTTTATATATAATAATCTCAATTATAACAAACAAATATATTAATTTAACTTTATTAGAAAACCAAAACATTGAAATAATTTGAACAATTATTCCCGCAATCTTCTTAATTTTTATCGCCCTCCCCTCACTTCAAATTCTTTACATAATTGATGAATCAAACTCACCATCAATTACTATCAAAATTATAGGACATCAATGATACTGATCTTATGAATACTCAGATTTCAATTCAGTTAAATTTGACTCTTTTATAAACAAAAACAATTCAATTGATTCATTTCGATTACTAGACGTAGATAACCGAATTGTTCTCCCAATAAAAACCCAAATTCGATCCATTATTAGATCCTCTGACGTAATCCACGCTTGAACTATTCCAGCCCTAGGAATTAAATCAGACGCCGTCCCAGGACGGCTCAACCAAATAAGATTTATAATTAACCGACCTGGAATCTTTTTTGGTCAATGCTCAGAAATCTGCGGTATAAACCACAGATTCATGCCTATTTCCCTAGAATCAATTAACATAAATTTTTTTATCAAATGAATTAATAACTTTTCATTAAATAACTTAAAGCAAGTATAGGTCTCTTAAACCATTTTATAATAATTAGCGATTATTTTTAATGAAGAAAATTAGTTAATACTAATATAACATAAATTTGTCAAATTTAAATAATTTATTTATAAATATTTTCTTTATCCCTCAAATAATACCAATAAACTGAATCATTTTAATACTATATTTTACAATTCTAACTTACATCTTTATTTCAATAACATTTTTTCTATCATTAAATAATAAACCATTAACTCCTCAAAAAAACGCAAGACAATTAAAAACACTAAATTGAAAATGATAAATAACCTATTCTCTATCTTTGACCCAAGATCTATTTTAAATTTATCAATAAACTGAATAAGATCTATTATCGGAATCTTTATTATCCCACTAAGATTTTGATTTTTACCTACCCGAATAATAATTATTACAAACTCAGTACTAATTTATCTTCATAAAGAATTTAAAATATTACTAAAAATTAATAAAAATAAAGGATCAACTCTAATATTTATTTCAATTTTCTTAATACTAATATTTAATAATTTCCTTGGACTATTCCCCTACATTTTTACAAGAACTAGACACCTATCAATAAATTTAACTTTAAGATTACCTCTCTGAATTACCTTTATATTATACGGATGAATTAATAAAACCAATCACATATTTAGACACCTCGTACCAAATAACACCCCAACAGCTCTAATACCATTCATAGTACTAATTGAAACAATTAGAAACCTAATTCGCCCAATAACTCTAGCAGTACGACTTACCGCCAATATAATTGCAGGCCACCTTTTACTCACACTATTAAGAGGAATAGAATTATCCCTAATCAAACTATTCATGCCCCTATTAATTTTAACCCAAATACTATTAATAACTCTCGAAATAGCAGTAGCTATCATTCAAGCCTATGTTTTTTCAACCTTAAGAATTTTATACTCTAGAGAAATTTAACTAATGACAACTCATTCAAACCACCCCTTCCATTTAGTAACATATAGCCCATGGCCCCTTTCAGGCTCTCTAGGAACAATAATTATAATAATAGGAATAATTCAATGATTCCACAGTTTCCATTTAAATACCTTAATATTAACAGGGCTAGTAATTATTATCTTAACAATAATTCAATGATGACGTGACGTCACTCGAGAAAGAACCCTGCAAGGATGTCATACAATCAAAGTAACAAATAATATAAAATGAGGTATAATACTATTTATTACCTCTGAAGTATTCTTCTTTTTTTCTTTCTTCTGAGCCTTTTTCCACAGAAGACTCTCCCCTAATATTGAACTAGGTAGAATATGGCCCCCTCAAAATATTAAGCCATTTAACCCATTTACAATCCCATTACTTAATACAATAATTCTACTATCATCAGGAATCTCAGTAACTTGATCCCACCATAGACTAATCATAAATAACTTTTATCAAGCATACTATAGATTACTAATTACAATTATCCTAGGAATCTATTTTACAGGACTTCAAGCTCTTGAATACTACGAAGCACCATTCACCATTGCAGACAGAATCTACGGATCTATTTTTTTCTTAACTACGGGATTCCACGGCCTTCACGTAATTATTGGAACAATCTTCTTATTAGTGTGTCTAATTCGACATTATAATAACCATTTTTCATCTAAACATCATTTCGGATTTGAAGCCGCCTCATGATACTGACACTTCGTAGATGTCGTTTGACTTTTCTTATTTGTCTCAGTATACTGATGAAGAAAATAATTCACTATTTATATAATATATCATAGTATATTTAACTTCCAATTAAAAAGTTTAAACATTTTAATATAAATAAATATATAACCTAATTATCATTTTTATAATCACAATAATTATTACAAATCTAGTCATAATTTTAAATATTTACTTTAGAAAAAAAATATACCTAAACCGAGAAAAAAATTCACCCTTTGAATGCGGATTTAACCCCAAAAATATCAAACGAATGCCCTTCTCAATCCAATTCTTTATTATCGCCATAATCTTCCTTGTATTTGACATCGAAATTTCAATTTTACTGCCTATATTCTACCTTATAAAATCAAGAAATCTTTACTTCTACTCAGTTTCAATATATTTTTTTCTTGTAATTCTAGTTGGAGGACTAATTAATGAATGATATCAAGGTATAATTAACTGAATAACTTAGGGTTGTAGTTTAAATTCAATAAAACAATTATTTTGCATATAATAAATAATTAATAATAATTCTACCTTATAAATTTTTTTACCTGCTATTATATTTTTTATAATATGAATCAATAAACATTGTAATTTAATTTCGACTTAAATTTAAGAGATCCCTACACCTCCATATTTTAATTGAAACCAAAACAGAGGTATATTATTGTTAATAATAAAATTGAAATTTTTAATCTTCCAATTAAAGAAATATACTTAAAATTTAAACTTCTAATTTAAAAAATAGTGGCATAATAACCATTAATATTTCTCACTATTTATATAGTTTATCTAAAACATTACATTTTCACTGTAAAAATATAACACAACATTTATTATAAATATTACTTAAGAATATAAAATATTTCTTTAATAGCTTCAATATTACACTCTAATTATAAGTTACTTAAGTAAAATAAGATAAATCAAAATATCAGTAAAAAATTAAAAAATAAAAAAATAAATAAATAAATCTTTAAATAATTAATCTGATAATTTAATATTAAATAAGAACCCTTAGTAATAAAATTTATTATACCCTGACCCCCTAATATTTCAATTCAACCCATGTCCAACCTATTAAATAACTTATTCTTATACATTAACACCCCTAGATTAACCCCAAAAGTAGAAAAATTAGGTAAAAACCACATCAATCTTAAAAAATAAAATAAACTATTTACAAATAAATAATTTAATATATAGTTATACTTAAAAATTAAACCCCCAGATAAAATACCAAAAAAAATAAAAAAATAAACTATAAACTTTATAATAAACCTTAAAAAAATAACATCTAAAAGAGGAAATATAAATCAACTTAATATAGCCCCTCCAATAATTGATATCATTCTTAAAACAAAAATTCTTAAATTTATAGCCCTATCATTTTCATGAAAAATAAACAACCTCTTAAAATTAAAATTTCTAAATATTAAATAATAAAATAAACGAAATCTATAAGAAACAGTTAACCCAATAGAAACAAAAAATAAAAAAAATATTAAATAATTAAATCTAGACATTAAACAAACTTCTAAAATTAGGTCCTTTGAATAAAACCCAGCTAAAAAAGGAAACCCTATTAAAGCTAAATTACCAACATTAAAATTAATGCATAATAAAGGTATATAAGATACTAGCCCCCCTATATAACGAATATCTTGATTATTCCCTATAGAATGAATAATTATTCCCGAACAAAGGAATAATATAGACTTAAATAAAGCATGAGTAAGTAAATGAAAAAAAGCTAAATTCTTAAACCCTAGCCTTAAAATTCTAATTATTAATCCCAATTGACTGAGAGTTGAAAGAGCAATAATCTTTTTTAAGTCAAACTCAAAATTAGCACTCACACCAGCCATAAATATAGTAACTCTAGCAAGAAATAATAGAAATAATAAAATATTTGTCCCTAAAAATAAATCATAAAACCGAATCATTAAATAAACACCAGCAGTAACTAAAGTTGATGAATGAACTAAGGCAGAAACAGGAGTAGGCGCAGCTATAGCCGCTGGAAGCCAAGAAGAAAAAGGAATCTGAGCTCTTTTAGTAATAGCAGCTAGAATCATTAAAACTCCCACAACTAATAATGAAAAATCATTAACTAAATAATTTAAATAAAACATAAAATTTCATCTTCCAAAATTTCTTATTCAAACAATTCCCATTAAAATTATTACATCACCAATACGATTGGATAAAACAGTTAACATCCCACAATTATAAGAATTAACATTCTGATAATAAATAATTAAACAATAAGACACTAATCCCAATCCATCTCATCCTAATAAAATTCTAACCAAATTAGGGCTCACAATTAATAATAACATAGAAATAACAAATAAAATAACTAATAAAATAAACCGATTTAAATTATAATCCCCCCTTATATAACTCATTCTATAATAAATAACCATAGAAGAAATTAAAAGAACAAATCTTATAAATAATAAAGACATTCAATCAAATAACATTAATATTTCAAATTTTAAAGAATTCAAAGAAACTACCTCTCATTCAACAATATAAACTATATTATTATACAAAATACAACAGAAAAAAAAAAAAAAAAAAAAAACTAATCTTAATAAATAAACTATTAATAAAATACATAAAGAATTCACTATCTAAAATATAAAAATATAACTTTGACTCCACAAATCAATATTTTAATTAAACTATCTAGATTAAATTATAATATAAAATAAATCAACCTTTAAAACTATAAGATTAACAAAAACTCAATGGATAAATAATAATAAGTATTCACGAACATTTAATCTACAAGCCCCAAATACCCCTATTAAAAACTTCCCATGCTGTCTATAAGAAAATAAATATAAATTATAAACAACTCTAAAAAAACTAATTAATATAATAAAAATAAGTATTATTTTAGACTTCCTTAAAATTCTTATAAATAAACTAATTTCCGCCAATAAATTAATTGTTGGAGGAGCAGCTATATTAGCGGCTAATAATAAAAATCACCACAAAGTCATTGAAGGTATAAAATGTAATAACCCCTTATTAATAACTAAACTACGTCTATTTAATCGCTCATAGCAAATATTAACCAAACAAAATATCCCAGAAGAACATAACCCATGCCCTAATATTAATAAGTAACTACCACAAATACCAAAATGATTTATTGTTAAAAGTCCTATAATAACAAAAGCTATATGAACAACCGAAGAATAAGCAATTAAAGCCTTCATATCTAATTGCCTCAAGCATAAAAATCTTGCATACAACCCCCCTAATAATGAAATAACAATAAAAAATAAATTAAATTTTATAAAAGTAAGTACTATAAAATTTATAACACGTAAAATACCATACCCCCCTAACTTTAATATCACCCCCGCTAAAATTATGGAACCAGAAATAGAAGCCTCAACATGAGCCTTCGGTAATCATAAATGAAAAATAAATATGGGCATTTTAACTAAAAAAGCTAATAATAAAACTAAATATAAATAAAAATTATTTATGTCATAAATTAAGTTAAAAATTATTGTACCTCTAATTAAATAAATGTAAAAAATCCCAACTAATAAAGGGAAAGACATAAAAAGAGTATAAAATAATATATAAATACCTGCTTGAATACGCTCTGGTTGATACCCATAACCGATAATTAATAATAAAACAGGAATTAAAGAAATCTCAAAAAATAAATAAAATATAAAAATATTTATACTTCTAAATCTTACCAATAATAAAATGACTAAAAAATTATTATTCATTAAATAAAACTTATAGAAATAATTGTCCCGAAATAACTTAATTCTAACTAAAACCATTAACGAACAAATAAAAATAGAAAGTAAAATTATACCAAATGATAAAATATCTATCCCAAAAAAGTAAGATAAATGCCTAAAGTAATATCTATTTATAGACAGTAATATCACAAAAATTATAAGTAACATTAAAAAAAAATAATATACCCATCAGTCAATAACTATAATAAAAAATAAGCCTAGTACATATATAAAAATACCTAACATTGTAATAAATTAAACCTTTGGAAATAATCATTGCCATAAATTCGTATTATTATCACTAAAACAGATAGCCCTAACACTCCCTCACAAACTATTATAACTATAAATAAAATTAACAAATAAAACTCTCTTTTAAACATAAAAATAAAAATTAATAAAATTATCATTAAAGCCAATATTATCAATTCTAATCTTAATAACATTAGCAACAAGAAATTTCGAAAAGAAATAAAAGAAACCCCACCAATTACAAATATAATAATATACAGCACTAAATAATTAATCATTATCACTAGTTTTAATAATTTAAAATAAAAATATTGATTTTGTAAATCAAAAATAAGGCTATCTTTTAAAACTTCAAAGAAAAATAAGAAACTATTTATGATTAATCTCCAAAATTAATATTTTTTTTAAACTATCCTTTGACATAATAAAATTTATCTTAATCAATCTAATAATAGTAATAAATTTACTATTTAACTTCCTTAAACACCCTATAAGAATAGGGCTATTAATTTTAACACAACTACTTATTTCGTGTCTTTTAATAAACTTAAAAATTTATTTCTCATGATTTTCTTACATTATATTTCTAATTCTTATTGGAGGACTCCTTATTCTATTTATATACATATGCACAATTTCGACAAATAAAATATTAGTTTTATCTATAAAACTTATAATTAGAATATTTTTCTTTTTTTTTTTTTTAAGTCTAATCAGATATTTTTATTATTCTAACTCTATTAATTATAATAATAACAATATGTCTATTTCACATATAACAATGTTTACCCACAAAGATATTATACTAAACAAAATATTTAACGCCCCCTCAAACTATATTACTATCATTTTAATAATCTATTTATTTATTATTTTAATTATTATTAACAAAATAATAATTATAAAAATAGGACCACTACGAAAAAACTAATGAACAAATTCAATTCTTTTAAAAAAACACATCCTATCATTAAAATAATTAATAAATCTATAATTAACCTCCCAACCCCAAGCAATATTTCATTCTGATGAAACTTTGGATCTCTACTAGGCCTCTGTCTAGCAATTCAAATTATAACAGGTCTCTTCCTATCCATACACTACACTCCTCACATAGATTTAGCATTTTATAGAATAAACCACATTTATCGTGACGTAAATTACGGCTGATTAATACGAATTATTCACAGAAACGGAGCTTCAATATTTTTCATTTGCCTATATGCTCATACAGGCCGAAATATCTATTATGAATCATTTATAAATAAATATACTTGAATTGTAGGGGTAGTAATCATATTATTAACTATAGCTACAGCCTTCCTCGGATATGTTCTCCCATGAGGACAAATATCTTACTGAGGAGCAACAGTAATTACAAATTTAATGTCAGCTATTCCCTTTATTGGAGACACATTAGTTCAATGAATTTGAGGGAGATTTACAATCGAAAACGCAACCTTAAATCGATTTTTTTCTTTACATTTTCTTCTCCCCTTCGTAATCAGAGCAATAACAATAGTTCACTTAATTTTTCTCCATAGGTATGGGTCTAACAACCCCCTCTGTAGAAACTCAAATAATGATAAAATCCCCTTCCACCCATATTTTACATACAAAGACTTACTAGGGTTCCTCATCTTAATTTTAGTATTAATATTAATTAGATTAAAATACCCATTTATTTTAGGAGACACTGATAATTTTATTAAGGCAAATCCAATAGTTACCCCCATTCATATTCAACCAGAATGATACTTTCTTTTTGCTTACGCAATTCTTCGATCAATCCCTAATAAATTAGGGGGAGTCATTGCTCTTTTAATGTCAATTTGTATCCTATTCATCCTACCATTTACTTTTAATAAAATAATTAAGGGGAATCAATTTTACTTTTTTAACAAAATCCTCTTCTTTTTTTTCGTAATAACTGTCTTTTTACTTACATGAGCAGGAGCTCGTCCAATTGAAGCTCCATTTGTCACAATCAGACAATTAACTACTATCTCATATTTTTCATTCTTCATTATTAATCCTCTCTTATCTAAAATATGAAATAACTTAATCAATTAAAAATTAATGAGCTTGTAATTTAAGCATTTGTTTTGAAACCTTAAGAAAGAATTTAATTAATTCTATTAATTTTTACTAAAAAAGTTTCATAAAAATAATTTAAAGCCTAGAAAAAATATTAGTCTAAATAAAGAAAAAGGCAAGTAAACCTTTCAAGTTAAATACATTAACTTATCATATCGATAACGAGGCAACACAGCTCGAACCCAAACAAATGTGTAAGATAAAACAACTAATTTAATAAATAAAAAAACAGACCCATAATTAGCGCCCAAAAAAATAATTCTAAATAATAATCTTATAAATATAATTATTATATACTCAGACAAAAAAATTAAAGCAAATCCTCCTCCCGCATACTCAATATTAAACCCAGAAACTAGCTCTCTTTCCCCTTCTGCAAAATCATAAGGAGTTCGATTAGTTTCCGCTAACAAAGAACTAAATACACATATTGATAAAGGAAACATAATAAATAGGAACCAAACATAATTTTGATACAAATTATACTTAAATATGTTTAGATCTATTACTAATATTACACTAGAAAGTAATAAAAGTAATATTCTCACTTCATAAGAAATAGTCTGCCTAATTCTTCGTATTATCCCTAATAAAGAATAATTTGAATTTGATGATCAACCAGAAATTATAAGTAAATAAACTCCAAGTCTTATTAAAGAAACTAAAAATAAAAATCTAAATATATGCATATATATAATTTCAAAATAAGGCATCACCATTCAAATAAATAAAGAAATTAATAAATTTACTACAGGACAAAAATAATAAATTAAATAATTAGAATTAATAGGAATAATTAACTCCTTAGTAAATAATTTAATGGCATCTCTAAAAGGCTGCAAAATCCCAGAAATTCCCACTTTATTTGGGCCCTTACGAATCTGCATATAACCTAAAATCTTACGCTCTATTAAAGTAAAAAAAGCAACTCTTAATAACAATATAATAATTATAATTAACGCACTAATAAATCTCACTAGTCTTTCAATTTACTATTTATATGTTAAAAAACATATATAATTAATTCCTAAAATTAATACATTAAATCTGTCAAAATAGTTTTAATTAAAATTATAATAATTAATCCTTTCGTACTAAACTATTAAAAATATTTAAAGATAGAAACCAACCTGGCTCACACCGGTTTGAACTCAGATCATGTAGAATTTTAAAAGTCGAACAGACTCAATAATTTAACTTCTGCATTAAATATTTATTCTAATCCAACATCGAGGTCACAATCAATAATTTTAATAAGAACTTAAAATTATTATTATGCTGTTATCCCTAAAGTAACTTTATCTCCTAATCACTAATAATGGATCAAATAAATCATTTATACATGTTTAATTTAAATTAAAAAGTTATTTTAATTTTTATATCACCCCAATAAAATAAAAAACTAAATATACTACCAACTAAAATTAATAAAATATTTAATAATATATCAAGATTTATAGGGTCTTCTCGTCTTTTAAAAATATTTTAGCTTTTTTACTAAAAATTAAATTCTAATAACTTTTTTATTAAGACAGCTCATATCTCATCCAATCATTCATACCAGTCCTAAATCACAGGACTAATTATTATGCTACCTTAGCACAGTCAATATACTGCAGCCCTTTAAAATTAATAATTTCAGTGGGCAGATTAAACCTAAAATTATTTAATTCTTTAAGAGATGTTTTTGTTAAACATGTGAACATGAAAATTTTGCCGAATTCCTAAATAAAAATTAACCAATAATTAAATTTATACAATAAAAATTATTTTTATACTAATTTTATCATTATATCATTATTTAATTTAATAAAATAATATTATTTATATAAAAATTTTAATTTTTAATAAAAATTTTTAATTAATTAAAAATTTTTATTAAAAATTAAAATTAATTTAAAATTTTATTAATATAAATTTTAAAAAATAAATATTATATATAAAAAAAATTATTGTTAAGCTTATCCCTAACAATATAACCAATCTTATACTAATTTAATTATAAATTATTAAATTAATTATAAAATTAATAAATTAAATTTATATCTATAAAAACTAGATATCAAATAAAACGAATAACATCTCATTTCCAACTAATTATTTAAAATAATTTTTTCACATTAACTTTAATAATTAATTATCTCTTTATTTTTCGAGAAAATTTTTTACTAAAAAATTTTTTTTTAATAAACTCTGATACACAAGATACAACAAATAAAATTAACTTTCAAAAATTTTTACAAAATTTTATTTCATCTTTTTCATTCACATTACAATAATAAACTATAAATCAAACAATTATTTTTATAATAATAATACTAAAACTAATAAAATTTAATATAAATTTAAATAATAATAAAAACTTTTAAATATAAAATTAATATTTGTTAAGAATATAAATAACTCAAATTATATTGATTTGCACAACTTAAATTTAATGTAAATAAATCTCTAAACTAATTAGATTTAATTTGAACTTTTTCTAGAAACACTTTCCAGTACTCCTACTTTGTTACGACTTATCTTAAACTAAAAAATTAAAAAATTATTAAATTATTAATATTAATTTATTAATTAAGAGCGACGGGCAATCTGTACATATTTTATAACAATAATCATTTAAATAATACTAATTTAAATTACTTTTAAATCCAATGTCATTATTTTAATTACAAAAATAAATCTATTATTTATTTAATAAATGTAACTCATCAATAAAATTTTTTCTTAAATATACACTGCATCATGATTTGATTTTAATTTTTAATAAAAATTTTATAATATTAACAAGATTTCAATAAAAATATTAAAATAACAACGATATACAAACTAAAAATTTAAGTAAAATCATTCGTGGATTATCAATTACACGACAAGTTCCTCTAACCTGATTAAAATACCGCCAATTTCTTTAAATTTTAAGATTATATCTTTAAATACTTTATTTTAATTTTTATAATTTTTAATAAAAATAATAGGGTATCTAATCCTAGTCTACAATAAAAATTTTTTAAAATCATAATTATTAAATAAATATTATATTTAAATTATTAAAATTTCACTTTTTAATAATATATATATATATATATATATATATATATAACAACTAATTTAAATATAAATAAAATTATATATTTATATTTTTTGTTTAACCGCAATTGCTGGCACAAATTTTTATTAATAATAAAATTTATATTACTTAATTTTACATCTCATAAAATTATAAAAATTAAAATCTACAATTAAATTCAATAATATTTATATTATTATTAAAATAATATAATAATTAATATAAATATATATATATATATATATAAACAAATAAATAAATATAATAAACCAGAAATAATTTAATTTAAATGGAATTTTAAATAGTTTTTTTTTTTTTTTTTTTGCTAATGTTTTTATATAATCTATTATTTATTTACTATATTATTATACATTTATTTAAATAATTAATCAAAATTTTTAAATTATACTATAAATAATTTATTAATCATTAAATGAATATTAATTATTAGATCAAATATTGATTTATTATTTTATAAAATTATATGATTAGATTTATAAATTAAAATCATTATAGCTATCAATGAACTTTAAATTAATATTTTAATAATATGTCATTATTTTCGGCAATTGTATTAAATTTATATTTATCAAATACATAATAATGAATCTAATATTAATATAAATCAATAATTTTAAATAAAATATTTGTTAAATTAATAACTATTTACATAGCTTTTAATATTTAATATATAAATATCTTTTAATTTAATTAAATTTTATTAATATATTAGTGGTTTTATATAATCTATTATTTATTTACTGTTATTTA